AAAAAAACTATATAAAAAAATATACATATAAATAAAAAATTATTATAGTTTGTGAATTTATTTTAAATTTATTTTACATATAAATTTTAGTGTTAAATTTAATTTATTTAAAAAATATTTTAATTTATTAAGTAGTAATTAGTATTAAATATTTAAGAAATTAAGATTTAGTTATATAAAAATTAATAACTAATTTTGTGCCAGCAGTTGCGGTTAGACAAAAGTTAAATTAAATTTTTTTAGTAATTAATTAATAGAATTTTTATATTGTAAGTAATGAATTATTAGGTGAAATTTTAATTTATTAAAATTTTATTTAATTTTTATGATTTAATAAATTTATTAAAAAACTAGGATTAGATACCCTATTATAGGAATTTAAATTATAATACTAAAATAGTAGGTAATTATTTATTGAAACTTAAATAAGTTGGCGGTATTTTAGTTCATTTAGAGGAATCTGTTTAATAATTGATAATCCACGAATAAATTTACTTAATTTAAAATTTTGTATATCGTTGTTAGAAAAATATTTTCAAATAAAAATAATATTTTAATTTTTAAAATTAAAATTAAATCAGATCAAGATGCAGATTATAATTAAGAATATAATGGATTACAATAAATTTATTTAGGTGAATTTTAATTTGTAATAATTAATTGAAATTGGATTTAAATGTAATTTTATTTAGTTTAATAAGATGATTGAAAATTAAATTATGTACATATTGCCCGTCGCTTTCATATATTATTAATTTATAAATTTATAATTAATATAAATTGAATAATTTATTTAATAAGTGAAATAAATTGAAATAAGTCGTAACAAAGTAGAGGTACTGGAAAGTGTTTCTAGAAAGACAAATTAAAGCTTAAATAAAAGTATTTCATTTACATTGAAAAGATATTAAATTAATTAATTAATTTGAGGGGAAAAATTAATAATGGGGGGTTATAATAAAAAAATTTTTAAGTAAGATTAATTATTTTAATGGGGGTTAAAGTATATTGATAGAAAAAATTTAAAAATTTATAGTGTATTAGTATTGAAAAAGAAATTTGAAATATTTTAAAATTAAATTTTGAGTAAAGTAATTTTAATTTAATGTATCTTGTGTATCAGAGTTTATTAAAAAATATTTTTAGTTAAAAAATTCTCGAATTTAAAAGAGATAATTAATTATAAAAGTTATTGTTGCAAAAATATTTTAAATAATTAGTTTGAAATGAGATGTTAATCGTTTTTAAATATATCTAGTTTTTTTAGAAAAAAATTTAATTTTAAATTTATTAATTAATTAAATAATTATTTATTTAATTATTTAATAATTTTTATTTAAATTATAATTTAAATTTAATATATTAGGGGATAAGCTTTAATTTAGATTTATATAATTGAAATTAGTTATTTAATTGAAATTAATATAATTTATATTATTAATAAATTTTAATTTGTTATAAATAATTTTAATTAAAATAAAATTTAATTTGAGATTTATAAATTTATAAAAAAATAAATTTTAATAGGGGAAAATTTAGTTATAATGATAAAATTAGTATATAAATTTAATTTATAATATAATTTAAATGAAAATTATTTGAGAGGAATTCGGCAAAATTTTATATTCACTTGTTTATCAAAAACATGTCTTTTTGATGTTAATTTAAAGTCTAATCTGCCCACTGATAAATATTAAAGGGCTGCAGTAATTTGACTGTACAAAGGTAGCATAATCATTAGTCATTTAATTGATGACTTGCATGAAAGATTGGATGAAATATATACTGTCTTTAAAATATAGTATAAAATTTAATTTTTTAATTAAAAAGTTAAAATAAATAAAAAAGACGAGAAGACCCTATAGAGTTTTATTATAAATTAAGTTGTAATTATTTATAAAATTAATATTTAAATTATTTTTTATAATTTTATTGGGGTGATAAAAAAATTTAATAAACTTTTTTTTAGATTTAACATAGATAAGTGATTAATTGATCCATTATTGATGATTATAAGAAAAAATTACCTTAGGGATAACAGCGTAATTTTTTTTTTTAGTTCATATAAAAAAAAGAGTTTGCGACCTCGATGTTGGATTAAGATAAAATTTAAATGCAGAAGTTTAAAGTTTTTGATCTGTTCGATCATTAAAATCTTACATGATCTGAGTTCAAACCGGTGTAAGCCAGGTTGGTTTCTATCTTTTTATATGTACAATATTTTAGTACGAAAGGATTGAATATTGAAATTAAATTTAATTTTTGAATTTTATTAATTAATTTATAGGAAAATAAATTTATTTATAAAAACTATTTTGGCAGAGAAATGTAATGGTTTTAGAAGTCATAAATGTATAATAATAATTATATAAATAGTAATATTTATAAAAGATCTATTATTAGTTTTTTTTGGGTTATTAATTTTAATTATTGGGGTTTTAATTGGAGTTGCTTTTTTGACTTTATTGGAGCGTAGGGTCTTGGGTTATATTCAAATTCGTAAAGGTCCTAATAAGTTGGGTATAATGGGAATTTTACAGCCATTTTCAGATGCTATTAAATTATTTACTAAGGAAATAACTTACCCTAATTATTCTAATTATCTTATTTATTATTTTTCTCCAGTAATTTCATTTATTTTGTCTTTAATTGTTTGAATAGTTATTCCTTATTATTTTAATTTAATTAGATTTAATTTGGGAATTTTATTTATTTTAAGTTGTATAAGAATGGGAGTTTATGGGGTTATAGTTGCTGGGTGATCCTCTAATTCTAATTATGCTTTATTAGGGGGTTTGCGTTCTGTGGCTCAAACTATTTCTTATGAGGTTAGATTGGCTATAATTTTATTATCAAGAGTTATTATAGTAATAGATTTTAATTTGATATATTTTATATATTATCAGTTAAATATATGGTTTATATTATTAATGTTGCCTTTGGGGTTGTGTTGGTTAAGATCGATATTAGCTGAAACTAATCGAACTCCTTTTGATTTTGCAGAAGGTGAGAGAGAGTTAGTTTCTGGGTTTAATGTAGAATATAGAAGAGGGGGATTTGCTTTGATTTTTTTGGCTGAATATTCTAGAATTTTATTTATGAGTTTTTTTTTTGTAGTTGTTTATATGGGGGGGTATAGTTTAACTTTGATATTTTATTTTAAGTTATTGTTTATTTCTTTCTTATTTATTTGAGTTCGTGGTACATTGCCTCGTTATCGTTATGACAAGTTAATATATTTAGCTTGAAAAAGATATTTACCTATTTCTTTGAATTTTTTATTATTTTTTGTTGGTTTAAAGATTTTTTTATGGTAAATATAATAATTTATTTAGTATAAATTAATAGAATATTAATTCTTTCTTAAGTTTTCAAAACAAATGCTTTAACAAGCTCATTAATTATTTAAAAATAATAATATCTCAGTATTTACCAATAAGAGGATTAATAATAAAATATGAAAAATAAATTAAAGTTAATAATTGGCCAGTAATAATATAAGGGTCTTCAACTGGACGAGCTCCAATTCAAGTTAGTAGAATGATTGTTGTAATTAAAGATCAAAATATTATTTGATTAATGGGGTAGAATTGAATTCCTTGTATTTTTTTAATGTAGGTGAATGGTAAGATTATTAAAATTAGAATTGATATAATAAGAGCGATTACTCCTCCTAATTTATTAGGAATTGATCGTAAGATAGCGTATGCAAATAGAAAATATCATTCTGGTTGAATATGAGGGGGGGTAACTAAGGGGTTTGCTGGGATAAAGTTATCAGGGTCTCCTAATAGATAAGGGTTTGTTAAAGATAATAGAATTAAAGAAAATAAAATGATGATTATTCCTAAAATATCCTTAAAAGTAAAAAATGGATGAAATGGAATTTTATCGTAATTACTATTTACTCCTAGGGGATTGTTTGATCCTGTTTGATGGAGGAATAGTAAGTGGATTATAGTTATTGCTAATACAATAAAGGGGAAAAGAAAATGGAATGTATAAAATCGTGTTAGGGTAGCGTTATCGACTGCAAATCCCCCTCAAATTCAATTTACTAATATAGTTCCTAAGTATGGGATTGCTGATAGTAGGTTAGTAATAACAGTTGCCCCTCAAAATGATATTTGTCCTCAAGGTAGGACATATCCTATGAAAGCTGTTCCTATGAGTAAGAATAAAATAGTAACTCCAATCATTCAAGTGTTTTTTAGGTTAAAAGATTCATAGTATATTCCTCGTCCAATGTGAATGTAAATACAAATAAAAAAAAAAGAAGCTCCATTTGCATGAATAGTTCGAATTAGTCATCCATAGTTCACATTTCGGCAAATATAGTTAACTCTATAAAAAGCTAATTCAATGTTAGCGGTGTAGTATATTGTTAAAAATAGTCCTGTTAAAATTTGAGTAATTAGACATAATCCTAATAATGATCCAAAATTTCATAAATAGGAGATATTGGATGGTAGGGGTATATCGATAAAAGAGTTATTTAAAATTTTAAAAATTGCATTGTGTTTTCGATTAGGTAAAAATTTATTATTTTTCATTAATGAGTATATATATATATATATATATATATATATATAAAATTAAAATATTGATCGTAGGGGCCCAAAAAAAATATTAGTAATTTTTACTACTACTACTAGGGTAATAAATAAGTAAATTATTAGTATAATTATAATTAGAAATGTATGTGAGTTATAGAGTTTATTTAGATTAATATTGAGATTATTATTTAATAAGTTAATTAAAGGGTAAAAAATATTTATATCTGAGTTAAAGAATAAGTTTATATTTATTGTTTTGTGTATGGTTAATATGGTTAATAAGATTAATGCAAAAAATAATTTAATAAATATTTTTAAATTTAATGAAGGTTTAAAAAGTTCATTAGATGTAATTCTTGATACATAGATAAATAATACTAGTAATCCTCCTAAGAAAATTAAAAATAAAATATAAGAGAATCAATAAGTTTTAATTAGTATTCCTGATAGTAAACATGTTAAAATAGTTTGCGTTAAGATTATTAATCCTATGGAAAGGGGGTTATTTATAAATATTATTGAGAGTGAAATGGTGATAATTAAAGATGATAAGAAAAGTTTTATTATATCAAATCAAAGAATAGTTTAATAAAAATAATAATTTTGGAGATTATAGATGAGGAAATTCTTTTTCTTTGAAGCTTAAAAAGAATTATTCTTAATTTTGATTTACAAGACCAATGTTTTTTTTTAAACTATATAAACTTAATGATGGCATATATGTTAATAGTTTCTATTGTAATATTTATTGTTGGTAATTTTATTTTTGTTTTGAAATATAAACATTTGTTAGTTATTTTATTAAGCTTAGAGTTTATTGTTTTAAGAGTTTTTTTTTTAATACTTATTTATTTAAGTTTTATTGATTATGATTTATATATATTAATAGTATTTTTAGTATTTTCTGTTTGTGAGGGAGCTTTAGGATTGTCTATTTTGGTTTCTATAATTCGTACTCATGGTAGAGATTATTTTCAAAGTTTTAATTTATTATAATATAATGATAAAATTTTTATTAATAATAATTTTTATGATTCCTTGTTGTTTTTTAAAAAATATATTTTGATTGGTTCAAATAATAATATTTCTAATGATATTTTTATTTATAAATTTAATATTAAAGTTAAATATATACTGTAATATTAGATATATACTTTCTTGTGATATTTTATCTTATGGTTTAATTTTGTTAAGAATTTGAATTTGTATTTTAATAATTATAGCCAGAGAAAATTTATTTAAAGAAGGATTTTATGTAAATTTTTTTTTATTTAATTTAATTTTTTTATTAATTATATTATTTATAACTTTTAGAGTTATAAATATGTTTATGTTTTATTTGTTTTTTGAGGGGAGATTAATTCCTACATTATTACTAATTATTGGTTGGGGGTATCAACCAGAACGTATTAAGGCAGGGATTTATTTATTGTTTTATACATTAATAGTATCCTTACCTTTATTAATAGGAATTTTTTATGTTTTTGAGGAAATAGGTGGAATAATAATTTATTTTTTGAAATTTTTGAATTTAAATAATTACTTATTATATTTATCTATAATTATGGCTTTTTTAGTGAAAATACCGATATATTTTGTTCACTTATGATTACCTAAAGCTCATGTAGAAGCTCCAGTTTCTGGTTCTATAATTTTAGCTGGGATTATGTTAAAGTTAGGAGGTTACGGGTTATTACGTTTATTAATTTTTCTTCAAGAAACAAATTTAAAATTAAATTATATTATGATTATTATTAGTTTAGTGGGGGGTTTATATATTAGTTTGAAGTGTTTTTGTCAGACAGATATTAAGTCTTTAATTGCTTATTCTTCTGTGGCTCATATAAGTTTAGTCATTAGAGGCATTATGGTGATAAATTATTGGGGGGGATTAGGTTCTTATATTATGATAATTGGGCACGGTTTGTGTTCTTCTGGTATATTTTGTTTAGCTAATATTTATTATGAGCGATTACATAGACGAAGATTGTATATTAATAAGGGTATAATAAATTTTATACCTTCAATAAGATTATGATGATTTTTATTAGTTTCTTCTAATATAGCTGCTCCTCCTAGATTAAATTTAATAGGTGAGATAAGTTTAATTAATGGTATTGTTGGGTGGTCTTGGTTTACAATGATTATATTAGTGATGATTTCTTTTTTTAGAGCTGGGTATAGATTATATTTATATTCTTATATTCAGCATGGTTGTGGGTATTCTGGGGTTTATAGATATTATATAGGTGTTTCACGGGAATACTTAATATTAATATTGCATTGATTGCCTTTGAATATGTTAATTTTAATAGTTGATTATAGAATAATTTGGTTTTATTTAAATAATTTAAGAAAAATATTGATTTGTGGTATCAAAAATATGATTTATTCATTTTAAATTATTAATAATAATAAATATTCAATTTGTTTTATTTCTTTTTTATTTTTAATTATAATAAGATTATTAAATATATTTTTTATAATTTATTTTATTTTAACAAAAAGAGTATTTTTTTTAGAGTGAGAGATTATTTCTTTTAATGGGGTAAGAATTGTTATATCAATTTTATTAGATTGGATATCTTTATTATTTATAATATTTGTTTTTTTGATTTCTTCAGTGGTTATTTATTATAGAAAAAGATACATATCTTCGGAATTAAATTTAAGACGATTTATTATTTTAGTTTTATTATTTGTGATTTCTATAATATTTTTGATTATTAGACCAAATATTATTAGAATTTTATTAGGGTGAGATGGATTAGGGTTAGTTTCTTATTTATTAGTAATTTATTATCAGAATTATAAGAGTTACAATGCTGGCATATTGACAGCATTAAGAAATCGAATTGGAGATGTAATAATTTTGATGGTTATTTCTTGGATAATAAATTTTGGTAGATGAAATTATATTTTTTACTTAGAATTTATAAAAAATGATTATGAGATGAAAATAGTGAGATTATTGATTGTATTGGCGGCCATGACTAAAAGAGCTCAAATTCCTTTTAGTTCTTGATTACCTGCTGCTATATCAGCTCCGACACCAGTTTCAGCTTTAGTCCATTCATCAACTCTAGTTACTGCAGGTGTTTATTTATTAATTCGTTTTAATTTATTATTAGAAAATACTTTTATGTTAAAAATTTTATTGCTTTTATCTGGTTTAACAATATTTATAGCTGGGATTAGAGCTAATTATGAGTTTGATTTAAAGAAAATTATTGCTTTATCTACTTTAAGTCAATTAGGCTTAATAATAAGAATTTTAAGAATGGGGTTACCTGAATTGGCTTTTTTTCATTTATTGACTCATGCAATGTTTAAGGCTTTATTATTTATATGTGCAGGGATTATTATTCACATAATAAATGATACTCAAGATATTCGATTTATGGGGGGGTTAAGTTCTTATATTCCTATAACTTTTTTATGTTTTAGAATTTCTAATATAGCTTTGTGTGGGATTCCTTTTTTAGCAGGATTTTATTCAAAGGATTTAATTTTAGATTTAGTTAGTTTTAGTAATTTAAATTTAATTATTTTTATACTGTATTATATTTCTACTGGATTAACTATATTTTATTCTGTTCGTTTACTTATGTATTTAATGTTAGGTGATTTTAATTTAATCAGAGTTTATTGTTTATATGAGGAAGATTATACTATATTAAAGGGAATATTTTTATTATTAGTAATAAGAATTATTAGAGGGAGCGCATTAAGTTGAATAATTTTTTCTTTCCCCCATATAATATATTTACCTTTAAATTTAAAATTAATAGTAATTTATGTAAGAGTGTTGGGAGGTATCATGGGGTACTTGGTTAGAAATATGGATATTTATTCTTTAAATAAATTTTTAATAGTTTATAATTTAAGAAATTTTTTAAGTTTAATATGATTTATACCTAGACTCTCGACTTATGGGATTAGTTATTTTTTTTTAAATTTTAGTCAAAATTTATTAAAAAATATTGATATAGGTTGAAGAGAAGTATATAGAGGTTGAGGTTTAGTGGAAATTTTAAAAAAATATTCTAAATTCTATATATTTTATCAAACAAATAGTTTAAGAATTTATTTATTTAGATTTATTATGTGGTTAATTATTATAGTGATGATATATTTATTATATTAAATTTAAATAGCTTATAAATAGAGCGTAATATTGAAGCTATTAAGGAAGTAGTTATACTTTTAAATATTTATAAAAAAAAAGATTTTATTTTTACAATGAAAATGTAAAGTTTTGATTAAACTATATAAATTAGAAATATTAATGGAATTTAACCACTAAAAATTAAGTTAGCAGCTCAATTTTAATAAGAATATATTTCAATTTAATTGGAATTTATATTCAATTTTATCATTAACAGTGATATACCTCTTTTTGGTTTCAATTAACAATTAAATAAGGAGTAAATACTCTTTCTTTTAAGTCGAAATTAAATGCAAAATTGCTTCTTATTTTAAGATAAATTGATAATAATCAATATTTTTTGAGTGCAAATCAAATGTTTTATAAACTATAATCCTTATAATTAATTAGTTCAATTTAGTATATTTTGGTTTCACTCATGGTAAAGTCCGATAATAAGGATAGAAAAAAAAAAAATTCTAATTTTTGTTCATGAAAAAAAATTAATTGTTTTGTATAGAGGGATAATAGGGAAAATTAAGGCAATTTCTACATCAAAAATTAAAAAAATAATAGTGATTAAAAAAAAATGTAAAGAGAAGGGGATTCGTGCCGATGATTTAGGATCGAATCCACATTCAAATGGAGAAGATTTTTCTCGGTCCATTATTGATTTTTTAGAGAGAATAATAGATAGCATTATTATTAAATTGGCAATAAAAAAAATAATTAATAAAATTATTGTTATTAAAGTTATTATTTATATTAAATTGTTTTTAATCTTTTTGATTGGAAGTCAAATATACTAAATATATTATATAAATAATTAATTTCCTCATCAGTAAATTGAGATATAGAGGAAAAGTCAAACTACATCAACAAAATGTCAATATCAAGCTGCTGCTTCAAATCCAAAATGGTGATTTTTAGAAAAGTGATTATTTAAGTGTCGTATTAGGCAGAATAAAAGAAATAATGTGCCAATAATAACATGAAGTCCATGGAATCCTGTTGCTATGAAAAAGGTTGATCCATAAATTCTATCGGCGATAGAAAATGGTGCTTCGAAATATTCGTATGCTTGGAGAATTGTGAAATAAATTCCTAAAATAATTGTAATAAATAATCCTTGAGTTATTTGGGTATTGTTATTTTCTATTAAGGCATGATGGGCTCATGTTACTGAGATTCCTGATCTAATTAGAATAATAGTATTAAGTAGAGGGATTTGGAATGGGTTAAAAGCTATAATTCTTGTTGGGGGTCAGATAGATCCAATTTCGACGTTAGGAGATAATCTTCTGTGAAAAAATGCTCAGAAAAAAGATAAGAAGAAAAAAATTTCTGATACAATAAATAAAATTATTCCTCATCGAAGTCCTTTAGTAACTAAAATAGTATGTTTTCCTTGATAAGTTCCTTCTCGACAAATATCTCGTCATCATTGGTATATGGTTAAAATAATAATTAAGTATCCTATAATTAGTAAATATAAATTAAAGTTATGAAATCATTTAATTATTCCTGTAACTAATGTTATAACTCCAATTGCTCCGGTTAAAGGTCATGGGCTGTAATCAACAAGGTGGTAGGGGTGATTATGACTTATTTTCATTTATTAATTAACTTCACTAGAATAAAGTGTTCTTAGAATAGCGATAACATAGGATTGAATGATTGCAACAGCAGATTCTAAAATTAAAAGTAAAATTTGGAATATAATTATTAAGGAGGTTAAATAAAAGTTTAAGTTTGGTCCTGTTCTTCTAAGTAAAGTTATTAATAAATGTCCAGCGATTATGTTTGCTGTTAGTCGGACTGCTAAAGTACCAGGTCGAATTACATTTCTAATTGTTTCAATTAGTACTATAAAAGGTATGAGGATTGAGGGGGTTCCTTGGGGAATTATATGAATAAATATGTGATTAGTATTATTTATTCATCCGTAAATTATAAAACTTAATCATAATGGCAGAGAAATAGATAGTGATAGTGTGAGATGACTTGTTCTAGTGAAGATATAGGGGAATAATCCTAAGAAATTATTAAATAAAATAAAAGAAAATATTGAGATAAAGATAAATGTTGATCCTTGGAAATAGTTGTTTTTTAATAATGTTTTAAATTCATTGTGAAGTTTTATTAAAATTAGATTTCAAATTAGTAAATGACGATTGGGGATCAGTCAAAATGACATAGGCATGAATAAGAGACCTAGAAAGGTTCTTATTCAATTTAAAGATAAATTAAATATGTTAGTAGAGGGATCAAAAATTGAAAAAAGATTACTTATCATTTTCAAGTGAGATTATTATTTTTTATAAAAATTTTATTATTTTTATTATGATTAATATTAGTATTAATATCATAAGTATAATAATTTATAATAATAAATATTAGAAAAATTAATAAAAATAATAAAAAAGATAAAATTCAGTTAATGGGTATTATTTGGGGGATAAAAGAATATTATATATGTATAATAATTTAAATTTGACATATTTATGTTATAAATTTAACTAATTCTTTCAATAGAAGTAATCGTTAATTTACTATTAATTGGTTTAAGAGACCATTACTTACTTTCAGTCATCTAATGATGAGTAATTATTAATTCATCTAATAAAATTTTTAATAGAGATTCTTTCTACTACAATAGGTATGAAACTGTGATTAGTTCCGCAAATTTCAGAACATTGTCCGTAGAAAATTCCAGGTCGGTTAATAAAAAAATTAGTTTGATTTAATCGTCCTGGATTAGCGTCAATTTTAACTCCTAATGATGGGATAGTTCAGGAGTGAATTACATCTGTGGCTGTAACTATAATACGAATTTGATTATTCATAGGTAGAATAATTCGGTTATCAACATCTAGTAGACGGAAATTATTGGGATTTATATCATTAGGTTGAATTATATAAGAATCAAATTCAATATTGTGAAAGTCTGAGTATTCATATCTTCAATATCATTGATGACCAATAGATTTTAGTGTAATAAGAGGGTTATTTAATTCATCTAAAAGGTATAGTAAACGTAATGATGGTAAAGCGATAAAAATTAAAGTAATAGCAGGAAGAATAGTTCAAATTAATTCAATTATTTGTCCTTCTAAGAGGAATCGGTTAGTAAATTTATTAAATAAAAGACTTGTTATTAAATATAATACTAAAATTGTAATTATAATTAAAATAATTAATGTGTGGTCGTGAAAGAAAATAATTTGTTCTATTAATGGGGAGGCTCTATTTTGAAGATTTAAATTAGATCATGTTGGTATTTCTAAAAAAAGGATTAACCTTTATAAATGGGGTTTAAATCCATTACATATAGTCTGCCATATTAGAAGTTACTTAAGATAGGCAATTCATTATAAGAATGTTCAGCAGGGGGAAGATTTTGATATCATTCAATTGATGAAGTTAAATTTAAAGAAAATAATGTAACCCGTTGAGTTAATATTGATTCTCATACGATAATTAATATAACTATTACAGCTAATAAGGAAATATAAGAACCTAAAGATGAAATAATATTTCAGGAAATAAAAGAGTCAGGGTAATCAGAGTATCGTCGGGGTATTCCTGCTAGTCCTAAAAAATGTTGAGGGAAAAAGGTTAAATTAACTCCGATAAATATAATAAAAAATTGAATTTTTAATAAAAGGGGATTTAAAGTTAATCCTGTGAATAATGGATATCAATGAATAAATCCTCCTATAATTGCAAATACAGCTCCTATAGATAAAACATAATGAAAATGTGCTACTACATAATAAGTGTCGTGTAATGTAATGTCAATTGATGAATTAGATAAGATAACTCCCGTTAATCCTCCTACAGTAAATAAAAATACAAATCCTAATCTTCATAAAATTGAAGGCGAATAATTGATTTGGGTTCCGTGAAGAGTAGCTAATCATCTGAAAATTTTAATTCCAGTAGGAACAGCAATAATTATAGTAGCAGATGTAAAATAAGCTCGAGTGTCAATATCTATTCCTACTGTAAATATATGGTGAGCCCATACAATAAATCCTAGTAATCCAATTGCTAGTATAGCATAAATTATTCCTAAGCAGCCAAAAGTTTCTTTTTTTCCTCTTTCTTGGGAAATAATATGAGAGATTATACCAAATCCTGGTAAAATTAAAATATAAACCTCTGGATGTCCAAAAAATCAAAATAGATGTTGATATAGAATAGGGTCTCCCCCTCCTGCTGGGTCAAAAAATGATGTATTTAAATTACGATCAGTTAGAAGTATAGTAATAGCTCCTGCTAAGACTGGTAATGATAATAGTAATAAGAATGCTGTAATACCTACTGCTCAAACAAATAAAGGTATTTGATCAAAAGATAGGTTATTTAGTCGTATGTTAATAATTGTAGTAATAAAATTAATTGCTCCTAAAATTGATGAGATTCCTGCTAGGTGAAGAGAAAAAATAGCTAAATCTACTGATCTTCCTCTGTGGGCGATATTAGATGAAAGTGGGGGGTAAACTGTTCATCCAGTTCCTGCTCCATTTTCTACAATTCTTCTTGAAATTAGAAGAGTTAGAGAGGGGGGAAGAAGTCAAAATCTTATATTATTTATTCGTGGGAAGGCTATATCAGGGGCTCCAAGTATAAGAGGTACTAATCAATTTCCAAATCCTCCGATTATAATTGGCATAACTATAAAGAAAATTATAATAAAAGCATGGGCAGTTACAATAGTATTATAAATTTGATCATTTCCAATTAATGATCCAGGGGTTCCTAATTCTGCTCGAATTAGTAATCTTAGTGAAGTACCAAGTATACCAGCTCAAATTCCGAAAATAAAATATAAAGTTCCAATATCTTTATGATTTGTTGAATAAAGTCATTTTCGCGTTAAATAAAATGGCTGAGATTTAAGCGATAAATTGTAAATTTATTGACGAGATTTAATTCTCTTTTATTAAAGCCTTATATTCAATAATGATGTAAAATTGCAAATTTTAAGGGGTATAAATTTATACTAAGGCTTAAAGAATAAATTTATTTCTTTATAAATAATTTTGAAGATTATTAGTTTTTTTAACTTAAAACCTTCTAATAAAAAAAAAAAGTTCTAATTAACATTCCTGAGGTGGATAAAAATGATAATAAATTAATAAAAGAAAAGTTTATATTTTTATTAAATGATTTAAATCATTTTAATTTAAAATAGTTGAATATAAATGCAGAATTAATAGTGCGGATATAATAAAATAAGATAATTAGTCTTATTATAATTATAACAAAAGTGATAAAATATGAGTTATTATTAATTAAATAATTGATGATAATTCATTTAGGAAAAAATCCAATGAATGGGGGTAGTCCTCCTAATGATATAAAATTAATTAATAAATTGATTTTAATTATTGGATTAAAATTATTAGTAAATAATTGATTAATGAAATAAATGTTTATTATGTTAAATAAAAAACAAATAATTCTAATTATAAAAGAATAAGTTAAGAAAAAGAATAATCATAGGGTTTCTCTAATTATTAGACTAGCTATTATTCATCCTAAATTATTAATAGAAGAAAAAGCTATTAATTTACGTAAGGATGTTTGATTTAACCCTCCTAAGGCTCCAAAAATTACATTAATTATAATAATTAGATAAATAAAATTTATATTTATATAATATGACAAAATAATTATGGGGGTAATTTTTTGTCATGTTATTAAAATAAAATTGTTAAATCAAGATAGTCCTTCCACAATATTAGGAAATCAAAAATGGAATGGGGCAGATCCTATTTTTATTAATATTGAAGAATTGATTATAGAGGATAAGAAAAAATTTATTTCAAAGTTTTTAAGGAGAATTATTTTTAATAGGATAGATGTAAGAAAGTTAATTGAGGCAATAGATTGAGTTAGGAAATATTTTAAAGAGGCTTCATTAGATAGTAAGTTGTTAGAATTAGAAATTAAAGGAATAAATCTTATTAAGTTGATTTCTAATCCAATTCAACAACCTAATCATGAATTAGAGGAGATAGAAATTAATGTTCTAAAAATTAAAATGAAAAGGAAGAATATTTTGGGGGAGTTAAATGTAAAATAAATTTAAAATAAAATTATTATTGTAATTATAGTACAATTTAAGATTTAATTATATTTTAGTGTAAGAGGCACATTAATTTTTGATGTTAATAGATATAGTTTAATTCTATAAAATATAATAAAGGTAAATTATTTACTTAATTTATCCTATCAGAATAATCCTTTAATCAGGCACTTTATTTTTTTTTAAAAAAAAGGATTTCCTTTATAGTTGGGGTATGAACCCAAAAGCTTTATTTAGCTTATTTTTAATGTAATATTCATTTATAAGCGTATATATATATATATATATATATATATCCCTATGTGTAGGTATTTATATTTATTAGAAAAAAAAATAGAAATGGTTTAGAATTATAATTAATTAAAATATTCCTATTTATTTATATATATATATATATATATATTAAATAAAATTTTATTACAATTCGAAAGGAATTTCGTTCTATCCGGATGTCCCTT